TGAATCTATTAAATCTAGATAAAAAAAAAGACAAAATAATTTCTACTAGAATTTTTTAAAACAAAAAGGAAAAAGAGAAAAGAATTTAGAATATACTCCTGTTGCAGCTGATATTGCTGTTTTCTCGATCTACCCGAAGCTTTTCAGATGAAACATTCATAAACAACTCTACCATAATTCTTAGCGGATAATCCCAATTTAGGTTGAATAGTAGTACATTATTATATAATTTTATTATATAAATATATAATAACAAATTACTAAAAAGATTAATACAAAAAAGAAAATATACGAAGAAATTCGTCCCCCCCCCACATATTTGATAGCCTCTCCTATAAAAAAACTGGAAATCCCAATTCCATTTGGGATTCCATCAATTACTTGTCTATCAAAAAAATAATTGAATTTAGCTACCTTTCTTACACTCGAAATTATAGATACTTCAAAAAAAGCATCTATATAACCACGATTATATGACCAATCATATATAACATTGATTATTTTATCAGCAATAATTTTTTTAGGAACACTTTTTTGAAATAAATTAAATAAGTTCAAATTTTGTAAAGATGAAAAAACTGGTTTATAGAAAAAAGACGCTATAAATATTCCGAAAAAAGCTATACTCACCGAAAAAGTTGCATTTGTAAAAAATTCATACCAATCCACAGAATTCTTTGAATTTTGATGTAAAAGGTCTATAGACGGAATTAACAATTTAGATAAAATATCCAAATCTATTGGTTCTTGGCTGAAAGAAATTCCTATGGACCCGACGAATAAAGTAAATAGTACTAATACAAGCATAGAAAATAGCATAGTATTGTCTGATTCATGAGGATAAAAAAACGGAATGTTTTTAGTACCAAAATAGGTACTATCAAGAAAAAGACGTCTTATGCTTTTGACATTTCGATTAATTCGATGTGAATATGTCCTCTTCCGAAAAAAAGAAGTCCTTTCATTATTATTAGTTGTTAATAAACCTAATAAATGAATTTTGTTTTTTAATTTTTTTTTTTCTTCTTTGCCCCATAAAGATATTGAATAGAAAGAACTATTTTTCTTTCCATTGAAATTTTGAAAATGAACGTTTAAATATCCTTCAAAAACAAGTAAATAGATTCGAAACATATAAAATGCAGTTAATCCGGCTGTGGAACAAGCTAGTATTGCGAAAATTGGTGAATACAACCAACTATCATTTAGAATCTCATCCTTGGACCAAAAACAAGCAAAAGGTGGAATACCACAAAGAGAAAGTGTACCTATTAAAAAAGCGGTTTTTGTAATTGGCGCATGTTTTGTTAAACCGCCCATAAGAACCATATTTTGACTTTTATCTGGAGAATATCCAACAATAGCTTCCATTGAATGAATAATGGATCCAGATCCTAAAAATAACAATGCTTTTGAATAAGCATGAGTAATCAAATGAAATAAAGCGGCTCGATAAGAGCCCATACCTAAAGCTAACATCATATAACCCAATTGAGACATTGTAGAATAGGCCAAATTTTTCTTAATATCTTTTTGAGCAATAGCTAAAGTAGCTCCTAATACTACTGTTATTATACCTATCAAAGCTATTCCACTCATTATGGGAGGTATAACTATGAAAAGAGGAAGAAGTCGAGCTACAAGAAAAATTCCTGCTGCTACCATAGTAGCAGCATGGATAAGAGCGGAAATAGGAGTAGGACCTTCCATAGCATCTGGTAACCATACATGAAGAGGGAATTGGGCAGATTTCGCAACTGATCCGCAAAATAACAAAAGAGCGCACAAAGTAACAAAAAAAAGATTCACCTCATTCTTATAAATTAAGTTGTTGAATATTTGAAATAAATCCCGAAATTCCAAACTACCCGTTATCCAATAAAAACCTAAAATTCCTAATAATAAACCAAAATCCCCCACACGATTAGTTACAAACGCTTTTTGACAAGCATTTGCCGCAATAGGACGTGTGAACCAAAAACCTATTAATAGATAAGAACACATTCCAACCAATTCCCAAAAAATATAAACTTGTATCAAATTTGAACTAGTAACTAACCCCAACATTGAAGTATTAAAAAAACTCAGATAAGTAAAAAATCTCAAATAGCCTTGATCATGAGACATGTAACTATCACTATAAATTAGAACCAAAATCCCGACAGTAGTGATTAATATTGACATTATAGAGGTAAGTGAATCGATCAAGTAGCCAAACTCTAAAGAAAGATCATTATTTATAGTCCAAGACCATACATATTGATAGATAGAACTATTCTCGATTTGATGAATAGATAGATCGATCGAAAAAATCATAACTATCGTTAACAATAAAATACTAGGAAAAGCCCACATACGGCGAATATTTTTTGTTGCCGTAGGAAAAAGTAGAAGTCCTACCCCTATTAAAATAGGAACTGGAAGTGGGATGAAAGGTATGATCCATGAATATTGATGTATATATTCCATACAAAAAAAAATAAAGAATAAAAAATATTTTGATTCTTGATGAATTTTGTTTCTTATTCATTTGTTTTATCTCTTTTGTAAAAGGGTTCGGTTAATAAAAAGTGGATAAATAAATCGAATTTTATATTCTTAATTGTTCTGAATCTTTGCACAATGGTTCCAATATTGGAAAGTACAAAGTCAAAATCGGCCAATAACCAAATTCCTAGTGAAAATAAAAATAAATCTTATTATTTAAAGTAATATTAATTATAAGTAATATAAATAACTATGTTAGTCATTTATATATATATTAAGAAAAATGACTATTAATAAATAATATAAAAAATGAAATTAAATAATAATAAATAAAATCAAAATTTTGATCTATAGAGTGAGGGTGGGGATAAATCATTACACCAAAACGAAGAACATTTGTTTATTTTGATATAAATTATAAAAACAATATAAAATAATACTTTTTTTTTATTATCGAGAAACATTAGTTTCTTTTTGAACTAATTGATTCTTTTACATTACAATAAAAAGAGATCCATAGATATATATCTATGAAATATTTGGAAAAGGTTTATAATATTCAATGTTTTTACTTTACATAGAAAAAAAGAAAGAGGGAATTTAGATAAATAAGACATACGGCTAATTACAGAATAATTCGTTTTCATTTACAGAACAAATGTCTTTCACATCGAACTATAGTAATAAAAAAACTATCCTAATTGTATGGCAGTTCCAAAAAAGCGCACTTCTATATCAAAAAAAAATATTCGTAAAAATTTTTGGAAAAAAAAGGGATATTGGACAGCATTGAAAGCCTTTTCATTAGCTCAATCCATTTTTACAGGTAAATCAAAAAGTTTTTTTTGTAACAAATAAAAATGTTGGATTGGAATAATATAAATTAGCTCGATTCAAAGAGTATTCTTTAATACTCATTTTATACTAATACTAGTATAGAATATGGAACATATATTTAGAATATATTATATATATATATAATATATTCTAAATATATAGAATCTAATTTTTTCATATTTTTGATATTCGAATAAATCCAAATTTTAAATTTACTTATTATCTTATTATTATCAATTTATACTAAATGTTTAGTAAAGAAATGTACTAAATAAATAGTGCACTTTAAGCGATTCTTTCAATCTCGACGATTGACTAAAGAGTTGGTTATTATGATTTCGAGTAAGCCGCTATGGTGAAATTGGTAGACACGCTGCTCTTAGGAAGCAGTGCTAGAGCATCTCGGTTCGAGTCCGAGTAGCGGCATGGCATCCTATCCTATATTTTTAAAATTTGAAAAGAAGAAGTGCTATAATGAATTCAATTCCCTATTTCTATTCCTAGTATTCATACCTTTTTTATTTTCATTATAGATATTTATTTTCATTATATATATGATATTTTCAACTTTAGAGCATATATTAACTCATATATCGTTTTCCGTCATATCAATTGTTATTTCAATTCATTTGATAACCTTATTAGTCAATGAAATCGTAGGATTATATGATTTGTCCAAAAAAGCCATGATAATAACTTTTTTCTGTGTAACGGGATTGTTAATTACTCGTTGGTTTTTTTCGGGCCATTTACCATTTAGTGATTTATATGAATCACTAATCTTTCTTTCATGGGGTTTTTCCATTTTTCATATGGTTCCGTGTTTTAAAAAGGAGAAAAACCTTTTAAGTACAATAATCGCACCAAGTGTTATTTTTACCCAAGGCTTTGCGACTTCGGGTCTTTTAACCAAAATGCATCAATCTGTAATATTAGTACCCGCTCTACAATCTCATTGGCTAATGATGCACGTAAGTATGATGATATTGGGCTATGCAGCTCTTTTATGTGGATCATTATTATCAGTGGCTATTTTAGTCATTACGTTTCAAGAAGCCATCCAAATTCTTGCTTTTACCAAGAATTTGGATTTTTTAAATAAATCAGTTGATTTTGTCGAAATAAAATACATGAATATGAATGAAAGAAACAATGTTTTACGAAAAACATCTTTTTCTTCTTCTCGAAATTATTATAGGTCTCAATTTATTCAACAATTGGATCGTTGGGGTTATCGTATTATTAGTCTGGGTTTTCTGTTTTTAACGATAGGTATTCTTTCAGGGGCAGTATGGGCTAACGAGGCATGGGGGTCCTATTGGAATTGGGATCCAAAGGAAACTTGGGCCTTTATTACTTGGACCATATTCGCGATTTATTTACATACTAGAAAAAATAAAAAATTGGAAGGTGTAAATTCTTCAATAGTGGCCTCTATAGGATTTCTTATAATTTGGATATGTTATTTGGGGATCAATCTATTAGGAATAGGACTACATAGTTATGGTTCATTTACATCTAATTAAATTTCAATGAGTAAAGAACCTGAGAAATAAAAATATGGAAAGCATATAAATATATACTTTCCATAAATCGTGGAGAACCCTTTCAATCAAGTAATGTAATGATTCAAGGGGTTCTCACAAACAACAAACATATTGGATTATAATTTCAATTTTTTTAAGTGAATCTAACGGAAAAATATTCTTTTTCATAAGGTTTTTTTCTCTTTTTGATTCATTTATTCATGAAAATGCTCTATCAAAAATTAGCTAGAATAGCTTCAACCTTGTCAACCGAGAATGAAAAAATGAAATCCGGATAAATACCAATACCTATTACGGGTATAAGGATAGAAATCGAAATAAATAATTCTCTCGGCCCAGAATCAAAAAAATAAGAGTTTGGTGTATTAAAAAACTTGTATCCATAGAACATCTGCCGTAAGATAGATAATAAATAAATAGGAGTTAATATCATTCCAATTGCGGTTACAAAAGTAATTAGTATTTTCATGATGAAAAGATATTTTTGACTAGTAATTATTCCAAAAAAAACTATCAATTCGGCAACAAAACCGCTCATGCCCGGCAATGCAAGAGAAGCCATCGATAAGATAGTGAAAATCGTGAATATTTTTGGCATTGGGATAGCCATTCCGCCCATTTCGTCAAGATAAAGAAGACGTAGTCTATCATAACTAGTTCCTGCCAAGAAAAAAAGCGCAGCGCCAATAAATCCATGAGATATTATTTGTAAAATGGCCCCGTTGAGCCCAGTATCACTTATAGAACCAATTCCTAGAATTATGAAACCCATATGAGATACCGAAGAATAGGCTATTCTTTTTTTTAAATTACGTTGACCAAAAGATGTTGAAGCGGCATAGATTATTTGAATAGAACCTAATATCATTAACCAGGGGCAAAATATTGAATGAGCGTGGGAAAATAATTCCATATTAATTCGAACCAACCCATATGCTCCCATTTTTAATAAGATTCCGGCTAAAAGCATACAAGTGCTGTAATGTGCCTCTCCGTGGGTATCTGGTAACCATGTATGTAAGGGTATAATCGGCGATTTGACAGCAAAAGCAATAAGAAATGCCGTATATAATATTATTTCTAGCGCCACGGGATACGATTGATTAGTTAATGTTTCAAAATTTAATGTTGGTTCATTAGAACCATATAAACCGATACCCAGAATTCCCAGTAATAAAAAAACAGAACCTCCTGCAGTGTACAAAATAAACTTTGTAGCTGAATACAAACGTTTCTTTCCCCCCCACATGGCTAAAAGTAGATAAACGGGAATTAATTCCAATTCCCACATGATGAAAAAAAGTAAAATGTCTCGAGAAGAAAATGGTCCGATTTGACCGCTATACATTGCTAACATCAGGAAATAGAATAATTGGTATTCTCGAGTAACCGGCTGAGCCGCTAAAGTGGCTAAAGTAGTTATAAATCCCGTCAGTAAAATAGGTCCTATAGAGAGTCCATCTATTCCCAATCTCCAGTAAAAATCAAAAAAATTGATCCATTTATAATTTTCCGTCAGTTGAATTAGTGGATCATCCAATTGGAAATGATAACAAAATGCATAGGTTGTTAGAAGGAGATCGATTAAGCATATACAAATGCTATACCACCTAATTACCTTATTTCCCCTATGAGGGAATAAGAAAATTAAGGAACCTGCGGCTATTGGGAAAACTACAACTATTGTTAACCAAGGAAAATAATTCGTCATAAAAATAAGATACACTTGGGCCAGAAAAGCCCGTCCTCAAAAAAATATTTTGTATTTTTTTTGAGCACGGGTTTTTGCCAGTAAAAAAAAAACGTATTCGTGTGGTGTTTTTTGAAACGTATCAATAAGCTAGACCCATACTTCGAGTTGTTTCAGGCCCTAAATAAACTCGAACACTTAAGAAATCCGTCGGACAAGCGGACTCACACCTCTTACAACCAACACAGTCCTCTGTTCTTGGGGCAGAAGCTATTTGCTTAGCTTTACATCCATCCCAAGGTATCATTTCTAATACATCTGTGGGACAAGCTCGGACACATTGAGTACATCCTATACATGTATCATAAATCTTTACTGAATGTGACATTGTATCTATAGTAATTTTTGAACATAAAAAATGAAAATTATCGATCTAGTAAACTCGTAAATGAATCATATATTTATATACCAGATGAATCAATGATTTGTTATAATATTGTTAATTGTTAATCAAAAAAGATGTCTAGATAAATTTAGAAGAAGGAATAGAGGAGGACCAGGATACTTTGATTTCTTATGATTTAGGCAATGCAAACATGATCATAAGTTGTGTAGAATACATATTAATTTGAATTGATAAATATTACACTCACTATTTGAATTTTTTTTTTATTAATTATGATTAATTAATGCTATTTATTCAACAAATTCGATTGATTGATACGGGTTGATTTTCTGTTACGAGCAATTGCGGAAACAATAGCCAGTCCGATAGCTGCTTCAGCGGCTGCAATAGCTATAACAAAAATGGAAAAAATATTTCCTTTTAATTGGCGATTATCAAAAAAATCAGAAAAAGTTACGAGATTTATATTAACTGCATTCAGTATAAGTTCAAGACACATAAGGGCTCTAACCATATTTCGGCTCGTGATCAATCCATAGATACCAATAGAAAATAAATAGGCACTCAAAACAAGTACATGTTCGAGCATCATTGACCAACTCCTTATTAATTTTGATTCATTTCAATATGAACAACAATTCAACAGATTCAATTGACTAAAGAATATAACAAGTCTGGAACAAAAGAATATATCGGCAATAAAAAAAAGAGTTTATACATAACATAGAATTGAAAAAAAAAAAATCTTGATTTATATTACTAAACTATCTACTATAAAGATTTCTTATAAAGATTTCTTACTGGCGAGCTACGACAATTGCACCTATCAAAGAAACTAAAAGAATTATTGAAATTAGTTCAAATGGAAGAAAAAAATCGGTTGATAAATGAATTCCAATTTGTTGACTAGTACTTATCAAATCTTGCTCAATAATCTGATTTGGTCTTGTAGTCCAAATAATTCCGTACCATGATGTATCTGGAATAATAGTTATTAGTGAAACAAAAATACTTGTACAAACTATCAAAGTAATTCCATCCCCAACAGTCCAAAGATTAAAATCTTGGTAATATTCGGAACTATTCATGAACATCACAGCAAATATGATTAAAATGTTAATAGCTCCTACGTAAATAAGTAGCTGTGATGCAGCTACAAAATGGGAGTTTGATAAAATATATAATAAGGATATACAAACAAGAACCAGTCCCAACGAAAAAGCAGAAAAAATAGGGTTGGTAAGTAATACTACTCCTAGACTTCCTAATATAAGACCCGATCCCAGAAAGACTAAAAGAAAATCGTGTAGCGTTTCAGGCAAATCCATTATATGTAAAAAAAGACAAAGAAATCGAAATTTCATGACCGTATTGATATGACCAGGAAAAAAATTTTTATATACTTAATTTTTTTTTTGCATTGAAAAAAAAAAATCCTAAGGAGTTTGAATTGATTGATATATAGTTACAGTTAGATAATCAATGTGATTCCAGTCTTTATACTAAAGAGTAGTTTGAAACTATATTAAAACAAAAATATAAAAGTAGATATAACATAAATTATTAATTTTCATTTTTTTTATACTATATTTTGATTTTATTTTAATTATTCTCTTATATATTCTATATAATATATATATATATTATACATTATTTATAGAGTTATATATATATTATATAATATTCTGATTTTCTTTTTTATAAGAATAAAAATTATTTTTAATTATAAAAAATTCTCTTTTTTTATTTGAATTGTTCGAATTGTATAATCATCAATTACTGACATTGGTAAACGGCCCAAAGCAATTTGATTATAGTTCAATTCGTGACGATCATAAGTTGAAAGTTCATATTCTTCAGTCATTGATAAACAATTTGTTGGGCAATACTCAATACAGTTACCACAAAAAATACAGATTCCGAAATCAATACTGTAATTTAGCAATCGTTTCTTTCGAATATCAGTTTCCAGTTTCCAATCAACAACGGGTAAATCTATAGGACATACACGAACACATACTTCACAAGCAATGCATTTATCAAATTCAAAATGGATTCGACCGCGGAAACGTTCCGATGTGATTAATTTTTCATAAGGATATTGAATAGTTACAGGTAAACGATTTGCGTGAGATAAGATAATCATGAAACCTTGACCAATGTACCTTGCAGCTCGGACTGTTTGTTGACCATAATTCATGAACCCAGTTACCATAAGGAACATATCGTAAATATCTATGAATATTTTTGTTTTATTTCTTTCTCTTATTTGAGACAAGTTATGAATATAGAAAATAAATATTTTACAGTGAAAACAATTGAGACGAAGTTGTTAATAATAGATTACCGAGAGAAATAGGTAAAAGAAATTTCCATCCAAGATTTAATAATTGATCCATTCTTAGCCTAGGCAAAGACCATCTTGTTATGATAGAAACGAATAAGAAAAAATAAGTTTTAGCTAATGTAATAAAGAGATCAATTGTAGTTCCAAAAACTCCATATGTTTTATTTATTTCAAAAAACTCAGAAACGAATATGTACGGAATAGAGATATTTGAACCGCCCAAGTAAAGAACTGTTACAAATAATGAAGAAATAAAAAGGTTTAAATAGGAAGCAACGTAAAATAAACCAAATCGAATACCCGAATATTCTGTTTGATAACCCGCTACTAATTCTTCTTCTGCTTCTGGTAAATCAAAAGGTAATCTTTCACATTCTGCTAGTGAAGAAATTAGAAAAACAATGAAACCGATAGGTTGACGCCACAAATTCCATCCCCAAAAACCATATTTTGATTGCGCATCAACTATATCAACTGTACTTAAACTGTTAGATAATCCTAGTCGGTGATAACATTACTGTTCCCATCTCTATTACAGAACCGTACATGAGATTTTCACCTCATACGGCTCCTGGAAAGCCTTAAGTAAATCTAAGGACCGGGACGATTATTTATCTCGTGATATATCTATAAGATATAGAAGATTTAAATCTATCGAACGGTTCTGAATTAGACCAATTCAATTCTGTCTGTTCTAGAAATAACTAAATAAGAAATATAAATCCATTTTAATAAAAGTTTAATAAAAGATATAATTAAGGCACTTCTGAATTGATCTCATCCCTTAAAAATATAAATTTGAATTTGTTGAGTAATAACTGAATTCTTCAATAAAATACTCTTTTAGAATTCTCCATAACCCTCCGCATTTTGAATTACGAAAAAGAATTACACATTCGTTTCTTAATTATCATGTGAATTTGATCTCCATGAATATGGATATAAGAAATCATAAACAAAAAAGAGATCTGCTTTTCGTTTATGATTTCTTCTTCTTTTTTCGTTCCTATTCTTCTTTTTTGTGCTATGAAAAGGGGACTTAAAAAATTTTAAAGGATTTTTTCGTTCCTGATAGTAATTTATTTAATCAGTGGATGGAAGCATACTCTGGATCGGAGTTATGGGGAGTACTGCTTGATTTTTTCTACCAACTTAAAGCCCCAATTAGTATTCTTTTTCTATTATGCGTAAATTGTCTTTTGGATAATTTACAAAATCTGTGTTACTAATCCTTTGTGTATCTTGGTGTTTCTAACCATCCACTCCTTTTTTTATTAACCCCTTATTAATTTTAATTTAATACATCTATGATCATACAAATGATAATTCATACAAATGATAACTAAAACTCAATAAGGTTGGTCTTTTGAGCCCGCTTCAAAACAGGATGAAAAATATTATCCAATCTTGGGTTAAATGTCCTCTTCTCTTTATAATTTTATTTGACTTCATTCTTATACATAGAAAATGAGACTCAATATTTTTACTGCCATTTAAAATCATCATACTATCTGTTAACTATAAGTAATAGAGTATTCTGAAATTTTATTCAATCTAAGCTGTTTTATTTCACTCATATAACTATCTAATTTAGTTCTTCAATCCGAATTGTGAAAAATCAAATTAAGATAATGAAGGTTTCTATTTAATTTATTCGACTCCTTTCCTATATAGTACTTCCTATATAGTACTATAAAGAGAGGAGCATAGCAATAGCATCGAATAGCTTTTTGGGTTTCAACGAATCGCACGTAGAGATATTGATAAGACACATAGAGTTAATGGTATTTCATAACTAATCGATTGAGCAGCAGCTCGTAGACCACCCAAAAAGGAATATTTATTATTTGACCCATATCCTGACATAAGAAGTCCAATGGGAGCAATACTCGAAATAGCAATCCATAAAAAAACACCGATATTGAAATCAGATAAAACAAAGTTATAGCCAAAGGGAATTACTGAATAACTTATTAGAATTGATATCACTGATATGGATGGTCCGATACTGAATAAACGAATATCTCCCCTAGATGGAATAAGATTCTCTTTGAATAGTAGTTTTGTTCCGTCTGCTAGAGCTTGAAGAATTCCAAAAGGACCAGCGTATTCGGGTCCAATACGCTGTTGTATCCCTGCCGATATTTCTCTTTCTAACCATACAATTGCTAGTACACTTATTGTGATTCCCAATACAAGAATCAAAATAGGTACAAGTATCCATAGAATTCCATAGACCTCTTTGAAAGATTCCAATCCGGAAAAAGAATTTATATCTTGGACTTCCGTTGTATCAATTATCATTTCAACGATCAACTTCTCCCATAATGATATCTATGCTACCTAGTATTGTCATAATATCAGCCAATTTCATTCTTTTAACTAATTGAGGAAGAATTTGCAAATTGATAAAACCAGGTGGACGAATTTTCCATCTCCAAGGAAAACCATTCTGATCTCCTATTAGAAAAATTCCTAATTCCCCCTTGGGGGCCTCAACTCTCACATAAAGTTCTTGTTTCGGCAATTCAAAAGTCGGAGACGATTTTTTACCAATGAATCGATATTCAAAATCATTCCATTCTGGTTCCTTTTCTCTATCAAAGGAGCGAATTTCTAAATTTTCATATGGCCCACCTGGAATTCCTTCCAAAGCCTGTTGAATAATTTTAATGGATTCCATCATTTCACCAATTCGAACTAAATAACGAGCTAATGAATCTCCTTCTTTTTGCCATTGAACTTCCCAATCAAATTCCTCGTAACACTCATAATTATCAACTTTACGTAGATCCCATTGTATTCCGGAAGCCCGAAGCATCGGTCCTGATAACCCCCAATTTATAACTTCCTCTCTACCAACAACACCTACGCCTTCAACTCGTTCTAAAAAAATTGGATTTCGCGTAATCAGTTTTTGATATTCAATAACCCTTGTTAAAAAATAATTGCAGAAATCAAAACATTTATCTATCCAACCATAAGGTAGATCAGCCGCTACTCCTCCAATACGAAAATAATTATGCATCATTCTCATACCTGTCGCAGCTTCAAATAGATCATATATTAATTCTCTTTCTCTAAAAATATAGAAAAAGGGGGTTTGTGCACCAATATCTGCCATAAAAGGTCCCAGCCATAGTAGATGAGAAGCTATACGACTTAATTCCAACATAATTACTCGTATATAGCTGGCTCTTTTAGGTACTTGAATATTTCCCAATTGTTCCGGTCCATTTACGGTTATTGCTTCTGTGAACATAGTAGCTAAATAATCCCAACGTGTTACATAAGGCAGATATTGTATAATTGTTCTATTTTCCGCAATTTTTTCCATACCTCTGTGTAAATAACCCAATATTGGTTCACAATCAACAACATCTTCACCATCCAGAGTAACAATAAGTCGAAGAACACCATGCATTGATGGGTGTTGAGGCCCCATATTGACTATCATGAGGTCTTTTCTTGTAGCTGGGACATTCATAGGTTTTTCCTCGATTCATTCTTCCATGAATCGTTAAAAAAAAAGTTCATCAAAATTCAGGATCTAATAAATCGAATAATTGAAAATGATTCTTGAAATTAACGAATTTGTGAATCCCGAATACCCAACTCATTTATTAATTTTTTATAACGTATTTTATTTTTCTTTGACAAATAAGACAGTAGTCGTTGCCGTTTTCCTAGAATTATATGTAAACCCCTTTGAGATAAATAGTCTTTTGGGTGTAATTGCAAATGTGAAGTAAGTCTTAGTATCTTATTCTGGAAATTGAATACTTGAAATTCAACTGATCCGGGGTTTTCTTCTTCTTTTTTTTTTTGTGAAATAACAGGTATAAATGAATTTTTTATCATAAAATGAAATGAAAGCTTTTCTCTCCCCCTCGTTTTTGGTAGATATTTTTATTGATCAGTAATAGTAATGAAATAGTAATGACACTAATTTTTAATTTAGTATATAAAATTATCTTAATTTACTTAACAATTCTTAATTTATTCTTAATTTATTTATTTTTTTTTTTCAAATCAATTATATTATTATATTATTAAGGAATGTAATTCAAATAGATAAAAAAATAAATACTATATTTATTAATTCAATAAATAAAAAATTCTATTGTCTTGTCTATTTCAAAAAAAAAAAAAGAAGACCATTTTTTTGATTCATTTTTCTATTTATTTCTATCTAATGGATACATTATTGAATTCGTATCAATCCCACAATGCACGTGCGCATTTATTTTTTTTAATTAAATTATAATTATATATTAAATATATTAAATTATATATTATATTTATATATATATAAATAAATAAAAATATTTATTTATATATATATATATTCAGATATCAGATATGTTACAAAAAATATTATGATAATGATAAATAGAAGATAAATGTAGATTCTAAATTAATCTTTCAATCGAGGATACATATGTATCCTGAATATACTGAAACGGCTTCCATTATGGGTATTAAACCAATAGCGGTTTATACAAGCTAAATCTTCTAATCGATAATTTGGCCAAAGAAATAATTTAAAATTCATTAGTTTTTTTGTTTCGCTATCAAGATCTTTATTTTTTATTTTATTCTCATTGTCATTTATTGTTTTTCTATGCACAGTATTTCTATTCCTAGGATTGAAACAAGTTAGAATTCTCAATTCTCTACGGCGTCTAGTGGACAAAAGATTTTCAGGAACAAACAAATCATAAAGATTTTTCTTTTCTGTTATCTTTTGATCAACACGACTTTTTTCTGAGTTTCTTTTCCAACTCCAACTTTTTCGCTTCTTACTCTTATGAATCAACGGTAGTCTTATGGTTTGATATATAAGAGATTGTTCATAGTTTTTTGTAGACAGGCGAATAGGTTCAATAAAAAAGATTAGCTTGTCCTTCAAGTCGTCAGTGTCCCTACATTCTGTATAACTAAAATCCTTCGTAATTGGATCAACCATCATTTCTATATCTAGGTCTAGCTTTTTAATCGACATTATTACAATTTTTTTAAAATTTTTCATTCTAACCAGGAGACAAAAAAATTGGATATTATCCATTCCTGTTTCTTGGGCGGAACTATCACAGTGCAAATAAAAACCCAAATATTTTGATAGTAAGAAATCCCGTTCTCCCTTTAGATCGATCCTGTATCTAGAATATCTAGAATCTGATCCCATATATTTAGAATCTGATCCGTTGCGAAAATAAAGATCTAGATCTACTGAAGTCCCGTATTCTTCAGTTTCTAACTCTAATTCACCTTGTCCATAAAGTTGCAAAACAAAGAATTTTATTGGTAAGATCCAAGGATTCCTCTTATATTCATAATAAAATGTCCTTAATTTTGAAAAGAACCAAAATCTGGGAGTAGCTAATTTCTTATTCGGTATAGAAGTCTTTTTCCTTTTTACATTCATTCCCATCCAATTGAAATACTTTCGATCCAGATTTTTTTGTATATATAGAATATCATATTCTTCTTCTTCTAGATAATTTTTGATAGAGATATCGCCTATTATATCCAAAAATTCTTTTTTACATGGGTTGTAATTATAAGAAATCGCTTGGTTTTTGTTTGCTTGTAATGGTGATCTATATCCATAAATATAGGATTTTTTCTTATCCGCAAAATTAATATATTGATAGGAGAAAAGATCATATCTATATTGTTTTTTCATTTTTTTTTTAATTTCTAATAAATCTGCTTCTTGTTTTTTCATTTTTTTTTCAATTTCTAATAAGTCTGCTTCTAAGTCTCTTTCTAAGTCTCCTTCTTGTTTTTTGGAAAGAATTAATTGATTTTTTTCATATGAATCATATTCAACTAAATCTTTATTTTGAGCCACACGATGTTCATTGATTCTATTCCTCCAGTTTTGTGATACTAATCTCGACCATCTGTTCTCAGATAAATCATATTGATAATGAACCTTTAACCAATTTGTCCATTGATTCATTAATGAATCGGGACGTTTCTTATGTCTTAATTTGGAATTATATGTTCCTTGTATTCTAAAAAAATAATCCTTTATTTCATTCTTAAGAAAAAAAGATCTTCCATGCGATTCAAAAATAGATCTTAACTTAAATTTATATCCATTACTAACTTGGATTTGTGATAATTTATAAAATACATATGCTTGTGACAAAGAAGATACATCCCAAGAATTCTGTGAATTCATATTGGTAATATTCCAAGATTTGTCTAGAATCGACAGAAATTGAATTATACTTTGATTTTCAATTGTTTCTTCCATTTTTTTTTTTTTGTAAATGGATTTTTTTACATTTAGTATTTTGTCTATTGATTCATTTAGTATTTTGTCTGTTGATTCAAGAAAATCAAGAAAACGTTGTCGATGGATCCTAGCAATACTACTGATCCATAAAAGGATATCTATGTATACCCCTTCTATGAAAATTTTGAAAAAAGAATAGGATTTACGTATTAATCGAACATTTCTTCTTTGTAAGATTTGCAAAATATTTTTTTGTAATTCTAATCTTTTAGCATCAGAAGTTAGAATCCCCTCTTTTTTTTCTTCTGTCATTGTTTCTATTTGGTTTATGATTGTCTTTGTTTTAACATTAAGATCTTTTATCCTTTTTTCTGTGAATGAAGAATTTTTCCAATTAATAGATTCAATTTTAACGGGTGATTCCTCAATCTTTGGATTATTCTTACTGATTGTTGAAGTTTTTTTGCTTTCACTCAGTTCATCTATTATTTCATCTATTGTTTCATCTATTGTTTCATCTATTGTTTCATCTATTGTTTTGAACCTAAGTAGAATACTTTTAAGAATCCTTGTGATGTTCCAGTTTTCTATTTTTTTTAACATAGTTCGAAACCATTTTTTTCTTTCATTTAAAAATTTTAGAACTAGAAAAAAACGCTTTTTCAAATCTTTTTTCAATTGTTTGCTTATTTTTTTAAAAATGGGACCCAAAAATGAAAATATGTTTATTGGGAAACCTTCATCAAGGTACGATTCTACTAGTGTTCCATAACCTGTTAAAAACCAGAAGTTTTTGTTTTCAGTAGATATTTTTTTTTTTTCTGTGAATCTTTTTTTTTTTTCAGTAGATTGTACCTTAGATTTGTGCCAAGGTTTCAGAACAAAAGGGTATAAGATCCTTATCTGAAGACCCTCGTTGAACCAGTTTTTTGGCAATTCTTTGTGGGATACTGGAATGCCCTGATAGGTGCATTTAATATGAACTTCCCTTGTCCAATCCCTAAAATCTTCTGACCATTCGGGATTTTGAAATAATAGGATACGAATGATATTTTTAGTTATTATCAATGAAGGTACTATAATATATTTTCTAATAAAAGATTGGATTAGTAATACAAAACTTCTAATTATTAGACCATATAGAATACTTTCCCAGTCTTCTTCTATTTTTCTAAGTCTTCTTTCAGCCTCGTCTTTGTTTTCCTCTTTGTATTTGTGTTCTATATTTTTCTGAAACTCCAAAAATTCTGAATTGTCAGTACCAGGTTTCCTGAAAATTTCTTTCAAATATTGGGATATATCATCGAAAAGCTCACCAAAAAATAATGGGTAATTGTCTATTACCTCCAAAAAGGTGGGGGAATGGGGATTTCCATTTCCTTGAAAAAGTTTCGAAGTCACTGTTTTACGCCTTAGAGGGCGCATAGATCCCTTAATTATTTCTCGGGCATAATCTGGTTCGCGTGAATAATTTAGTAGAAAAAATTCGTGATTTAGGTCCAGTTGAGGAATAGCCTCATTGTCATAAGTATTTCTAGGACCAAGATTCAAATTCAGTGAATCTGTATTCCCATTAAAAATTACTATACGTTCGGTTCTTGGGGAACGAATCTGAGCGTCTTTTGTTATTCTTTCCGTCACTTGCTCCAATTCGTCGATTAAGTTGTATGACCATCGAGGAACTTGTTTACTGATTTCGTTTATTCCACTACATTTCTTTCTATTAAAAATGGTTTGGTTGTTCCGATCAGTTCTAATTGCCTCGAATAAGAATTTTTTTTTTCTTTTTTTTTCTTCGGAATATATTTTTACTTGTTCATGTTCTGGAAATAAATAAAGTCCGTCAAAATTAAAACTTGATACGGATTTTTCCGAAAATTTACTGATTAAGTTAAAAAAAAAACCAATTTCAGTTAATAATAATTTTCTATCAAATTGATCTATTTTCTGTTCAAATTCTAGATAATTACTATTAATAGAAAGAAGGAGACCATGAATCTTATTTATCAAAATGGAATTTGTTGTGTAAGTTTCATTTTGAATTGATGGTGAAAAGCTTTGTCCACGAAAAGGTCCACTCAAGAAAGGATCATATATTTTAGTTAAATATTTTCTTTTCCTCTTATCATTAGACAATCTAATTCGGTTTTCAAATACATCCACAGGAATAAATTTCTTATATTTCTTATCTAGAACTTTTGCCCTTTTAAAAAATTCATTGCTTAGTTTCTTTCTTTTTTCGTTATTAGTGGAGCTCCAATAATTAGACAATTCATTATCATTATAGGAGATTTTATCTCTTGTGAAGAGATCCATTTTTTTTTCCATGATTTTCAGAAAACTAGATAAATCAGGTGGATACGTGAAAGATATTCGTTCTTTTCCATCACTTTGACATATATGAAAAAAAAACTGTGAATTTTCATCTCGTACGACTCTTTCAAAGTGATCGTTTTTTATATATCGCAATGGCCTATTCCATTTTCGATAATCGAAAAGAGTAGTTACAAGAGGTTTTTCCAATGCGAAGAGATTATTATCTTGCTCAATGTTGTCCAAAGTAAAAGTCTTATCTTTTTTCGGAAAAAGATAAGAACTAAGATCTTCTTCGTCTTCGATGGAGCCGTTTTGTTCTTGTTTAGTTTCTTCCGTTTCCGAATCTATTTCAACATCGATTTCTCTTTCACCATTGATTTCAGCCATTTCCCTCTCGTCGTATTCTAAGATTTCATCAGTATAAAAATATGGAAGCGGTGTTCTGCCTAAATAGTGGGCAACCATAACAAATGAAAAAACAACAAATATTTGACCCACATAATTTCGCAATTGTAACAGAATGTACTTATCAAATCGCATAGTTAACTTAGATTTGATCGAATTTTTTTGCTTTGACCAAACTAATAATATCAATCCAATACATTTCATCAAAAAGATATGACCAATTAACCAACCAACAAAACTACTTGTTAAAAATAACAATTTATTGTTGGATCGAAAGAGATAAATGTTCATTAATCTTATTAAGATTGAACTTGGGAAAAGAAAGGGGTTTAATAACTGAAAAAAAAGATTGTTAAAGAATACTTTGTAAATACTAAATTTACGTATTGAATTTGTATTCTTATATCCGGAATCCAACTTGTATCCAGAATTCACATAGTAGTGTTTGTCGTTTTTGTATACGAAATTAAAGAAAAGATACGGTAGAGTTAGGACAGTTATTGTATGAGGTCTAATCAAAGCCAAATGCAAAGGCGCATAATAGATCGATATGAACATCATGAGCTGTCCCGTAATAAACCCGGTTGTTGCTGCTATTTCCGTCTCGGTCCCTTCGTCCATAACCCGGGCTCGAATAAGGAAGAGATAAGATGGCCCTATGGAGAATGTGGTCAGAAATCCATAATAGAGTCCCATCACAATGGCTGAATTCAGTATTTTAAGGCATAAAGCTACCAAACGATCTAGTATAAAAGATTGATAAATCATGAAAAACCTCTCTTGATATTTTTATATTTATTGCAATTTTTATTCTTGCAATTTCATTACTATTATTATATAATATTAGTAATTATTATATGTTATTCGTAATTATTATATGTTATTCGTAATTATTATATGTTATATGATATTAGTATATGATATGAATTATTAATTTTCGTATTTTATATTTATTATATATAATATCATTATATGATATTAGTAGATAGTAAATGGTTAGTGATATGATATTAATGTAGATAGTAAATGATATTAATAGATTTTAAAAATATTCTATGATATTATTCGATTATGATATTATTATATGATAATTTGTAATTTTCGTATTTATTATTAGATGTGTTAAACATATAGAATATTCTATAATTATATGATATTCTTTTATTATTTATATTAGATATTATTAGATTATTTTAGATATTATTAGATTATTAGATTAGATATCTTATTATATGATAAAATGGATGGAATATAATGAAATAGAGCCACTTTGAATTTA